GCTAGCGTAGCTTAACTAAAGCATAACACTGAAGATGTTAAGAAGAGCCCTAGAAAGGTTCCGTAGGCACAAAGGCTTGGTCCTGACTTTTCTATCAGCTTTAGCCAAACTTACACATGCAAGTATCCGCACACCCGTGAGAATGCCCTACAGTTCCCCGCCCGGGAACAAGGAGCCGGTATCAGGCACACATACTGTAGCCCACAACACCTTGCTTAGCCACACCCTCAAGGGAATTCAGCAGTGATAAACATTAAGCCATAAGTGAAAACTTGACTTAGTTAAAGCTTAGAGGGCCGGTAAAACTCGTGCCAGCCACCGCGGTTATACGAGAGGCCCAAGTTGATAGCCAACGGCGTAAAGAGTGGTTAAGGAGTACCTCTACTAAAGTCGAACGCCTTCAGAGCTGTTATACGCTCCCGGAAGCAAGAAGCCCCACTACGAAAGTGACTTTAAATTACCTGACTCCACGAAAGCTGTGAAACAAACTGGGATTAGATACCCCACTATGCCCAGCCCTAAACCTTGATAATCAATTACATTAATTATCCGCCCGGGTACTACGAGCACCAGCTTAAAACCCAAAGGACTTGGCGGTGCTTTAGACCCACCTAGAGGAGCCTGTTCTAGAACCGATAACCCCCGTTAAACCTCACCCTCTCTTGTTTTTCCCGCCTATATACCGCCGTCGTCAGCTTACCCTGTGAAGGTTTTATAGTAAGCAATGCTAGTACAACTCAAAACGCCAGGTCGAGGTGTAGCAAATGAGAGGGGAAGAAATGGGCTACATTTCCTGATTCAGGAAATACGAACAGTCTTGTGAAAACAATACTAGAAGGAGGATTTAGCAGTAAGCAGGAAATAGAGAGTCCTGCTGAAACCGGCCCTGAAGCGCGCACACACCGCCCGTCACTCTCCCCAAACCAAATGCAACTATATATAATAAGATAAAAGGATAAAGGGGAGGCAAGTCGTAACATGGTAAGTGTACCGGAAGGTGCACTTGGACAAAACAGAGCGTAGCTAAACCTAGAATAGCATCTCCCTTACACTGAGAAGATCCCCGTGCAAATCGGGTCGCCCTGAAACCCAAGAGCTAGCCTACCCTCAAAATACAATACAAAATTATAAATAAACCCTAACTCGCTAACCAGTTTTAATCAAACCATTTTTCCCCCTTAGTATGAGAGACAGAACGGGGACCACAGAGCAATAGAAATAGTACCGCAAGGGAACGCTGAAAGAGAAATGAAACAATTCAGTAAAGTTAAGAAAAGCAAAGATTAAATCTTGTACCTTTTGCATCATGGTTTAGCAAGAGACCCCCAAGCAAAAAGAATTTTAGTTTGTTTACCCGAAACTGGGTGAGCTACTCCAAGACAGCCTAATAAATAGGGCAAACCCGTCTCTGTGGCAAAAGAGTGGGATGAGCTTCGAGTAGAGGTGACAGACCTACCGAACCCAGTTATAGCTGGTTGCCTGGGAAGTGAATAGAAGTTCAGCCTCTTAGTTCCTCTAGTCTCAACTGGCTCACAGCCCCACTCAGACAACAAGAAGCTTAGAGAGTTAGTCAAAGGGGGTACAGCCCCTTTGACCCAAGACACAACTTTAGGAGGAGGATAAAGATCAGATTTACACAAGGCATAATGTCTAGGTGGGCCTAAAAGCAGCCATCCCAGAAAAAAGCGTTAAAGCTTAGACATATATTTTTCCCTTTAATCCTGATAACCATATCTTATTCCCCTCTAACTACCAGGCCGTCCCATACTTCTATGGGAGTGATTATGCTAATATGAGTAATGAGAGGGCCTAATAGACCCTCTCCGTGCACAGGTGTACCTCGGAACGGACAAACCACCGAACATTAACGGCCCCAAGTAAAGAGGGCATTAGGAAACGCAAATAAACAACTAGAAAACTTTATAATAAAAACCGTTAACCCCACACTGGCGTGCTCCCACGGAAAGACTAAAAGAGGGAGAAGGAACTCGGCAAAACTATATACAAGCCTCGCCTGTTTACCAAAAACATCGCCTCTTGCCCACTGTGAATAAGAGGTCCCGCCTGCCCTGTGACTTTTAGTTTAACGGCCGCGGTATTTTGACCGTGCAAAGGTAGCGCAATCACTTGTCTTTTAAATAGAGACCCGTATGAATGGCATAACGAGGGCTTAACTGTCTCCTTCCTCCAGTCAATGAAATTGATCTCCCCGTGCAGAAGCGGGGTTGTACACATAAGACGAGAAGACCCTGTGGAGCTTTAGACCCGGAGAAGACCATGTCAAAAATATCAGCTAAATGACTTGAACTATTGCGAACACTTCTCTAATGTCTTTGGTTGGGGCGACCCCGGGGAAACAAGAAACCCCCATGTGGAATGGAAACACCTCTTTCCAGAACCAAGAGCTACAGCTCTAAGCAACAGAACTTCTGACCTGCAAGATCCGGCAAAGCCGATCAACGGACCCAGTTACCCCAGGGATAACAGCGCAATCCTCTTTTAGAGCCCATATCGACAAGGGGGTTTACGACCTCGATGTTGGATCAGGACATCCTAATGGTGCAGCCGCTATTAAGGGTTCGTTTGTTCAACGATTAAAGTCCTACGTGATCTGAGTTCAGACCGGAGTAATCCAGGTCAGTTTCTATCTATGATATATTTCTTCCTAGTACGAAAGGACCGGAAAAAAGGGGCCTATGCTAAGAGCACGCCCTACCCCCACCTGCTGAAACCAACTAAAACAGGTAAAAGGGAATAACCCACTCTGCCCAAGAAAATGGCACGTTGAAGTGGCAGAACCCGGCTATTGCAAAAGACCTAAGCCCTTTCCACAGAGGTTCAAATCCTCTCCTCAACTATGCTTTCAACACTAATAAACTTTGTCCTCAACCCCCTTATCTTGGTTGTCTTCGTCCTCCTAGCGGTCGCCCTCCTAACACTAGTTGAACGGAAAGTACTGGGCTATATGCAGCTACGAAAAGGCCCTAACATTGTAGGCCCATATGGACTTCTCCAGCCTGTAGCTGACGGATTAAAGCTTTTTATAAAAGAGCCCGTCCGACCCTCTACTTCCTCCCCCTTTCTCTTCCTCTTTACTCCAATGCTTGCTCTTACTCTTGCACTTACCCTATGAGCCCCAATACCCCTTCCTCACCCCCTAGCCGACATTAATCTAGGAGTCCTATTTCTCCTTGCCCTCTCTAGCTTAGCCGTCTATTCCATTCTGGGCTCAGGATGGGCTTCCAATTCCAAATATGCCTTGATTGGAGCACTGCGTGCAGTTGCTCAAACCATCTCATATGAGGTCAGCCTAGGCCTCATTCTCCTAAACGCTATTATTTTTACTGGCGGCTTTACATTGCAAACCTTTAGTGTTGCCCAAGAAAGTACCTGACTTATCCTACCTGCTTGGCCACTTGCTGCCATATGATATATCTCTACCCTAGCCGAGACCAACCGAGCCCCCTTTGACCTAACTGAGGGAGAATCCGAGCTGGTATCAGGCTTCAATGTGGAGTATGCTGGAGGCCCCTTCGCCCTCTTCTTCTTGGCTGAATATGCTAATATCCTCCTTATAAATACCCTCTCCGCTACGCTCTTTCTAGGGGCCTCTCTCATCCACTACTTGCCAGAATTCACAACCTCAAACCTAATAATTAAAGCAGCACTCCTCTCTGTCATCTTTCTTTGGGTCCGAGCATCATACCCCCGATTCCGTTATGATCAACTCATACACCTGATCTGAAAAAACTTTTTGCCTCTAACACTAGCTCTAGTCGTCTGGCACTTGGCCCTCCCCATCGCTTTCACTGGTCTCCCCCCTCAACTTTAACCTAGGAACTGTGCCTGAAAAAAGGGCCACTTTGATAGAGCGAATTATGAGGGTTAAAGTCCCTCCAGTTCCTTAGAAAGAAGGGACTCGAACCCTACCTGAAGAGATCAAAACTCTTAGTGCTTCCACTACACCACTTCCTAGTAAAGTCAGCTAAAAAAGCTTTTGGGCCCATACCCCAAACATGTTGGTTAAAATCCTTCCCTTGCTAATGAATCCGTACATTTTTGTTACTATACTATTTGGCCTGGTCCTTGGCACTACTATTACATTCGCAAGTTCTCACTGGCTTCTTGCATGAATGGGTCTTGAAATAAATACTCTAGCTATTATCCCACTTATAGCTCAACACCACCACCCTCGAGCAGTCGAAGCTACCACTAAATATTTTCTTACTCAGGCCACCGGCGCAGCCATACTCCTTTTTGCCAGCACCACAAATGCCTGGCTCTCAGGTCAGTGGGAAATTCAACAAATCTACCATCCTATCCCAGCCACCATGATTACCCTTGCTTTAGCCCTAAAAATTGGACTTGCACCTCTCCACGCCTGACTCCCTGAAGTCCTTCAAGGCCTAGACCTCAACACAGGATTGATTTTATCTACATGGCAGAAACTTGCACCATTTGCCCTACTCCTTCAAATCCAACCCACCAATTCACATATACTTATTGCATTAGGCTTAGCTTCTACCCTCATTGGGGGTTGAGGTGGCCTCAACCAAACCCAATTACGGAAAATCCTTGCCTACTCATCCATTGCCCATCTAGGCTGAATGATTCTGGTATTACAGTTCTACCCTTCCTTAACCCTCCTTACTCTTCTCACGTACCTAATAATAACTATTTCAACATTCCTGATCTTTAAACTAAACAAGTCAACTACAATTAATATAATTGCCACCTCCTGGGCCAAAGCCCCCGTCCTTACTGCGATTACCCCTTTTATTTTATTATCCTTGGGCGGTCTTCCTCCTCTTACCGGCTTTATACCCAAATGACTTATTCTTCACGAACTAACCAAACAAGACCTTGCCCCCGCTGCCACCCTGGCAGCTCTCTCCGCCCTCCTCAGCCTTTACTTCTACCTGCGCCTTACCTATGCAATAACCCTTACCCTCTCCCCCAACAACCTCCCTGGAGTTACCCCCTGACGTCTCTCCCCAACCCAAGCCACACTCCCACTAGCTATGGCCTCCTCCGCAACTATCTGCTTACTACCCCTAGCCCCCGCCGCCATAGCCCTTCTTACCCCTTAGGGACTTAGGATAGCACCTAGACCAAGGGCCTTCAAAGCCCTAAGCGGGAGTGAAATTCTCCCAGTCCCTGATAAGACTTACAGGACATTAACCCACATCTTCTGTATGCAAAACAGACACTTTAATTAAGCTAAAGCCTCTCTAGATAGGCAGGCCTCGATCCTACAAGTTCTTAGTTAACAGCTAAGCGCTCAAACCAGCGAGCATCCATCTACCTTTCCCCCGCCCAGCTGGGGCAAAAATGTGCGGGGGAAAGCCCAGGCAGGGCCTTATCCTGCTTCTCCAGATTTGCAATCTGATGTGTAAGACACCTCGAGGCTTGGTAAGAAGAGGGATCAAACCTCTGTTTATGGGACTACAATCCACCGCTTAACACTCAGCCATCTTACCTGTGGCAATTACACGTTGATTCTTCTCAACCAATCACAAAGACATTGGCACCCTCTACCTAGTATTTGGTGCTTGAGCTGGAATAGTGGGGACTGCTTTAAGCCTCCTAATCCGGGCTGAACTCAGCCAACCAGGCTCTCTCCTAGGAGACGACCAGATTTATAATGTTATCGTTACAGCACATGCTTTCGTAATAATTTTCTTTATAGTAATACCAATCATGATTGGAGGTTTCGGAAACTGACTAATCCCCCTTATGATCGGGGCCCCTGATATGGCTTTCCCTCGAATAAATAACATGAGCTTTTGACTTCTTCCCCCCTCATTTCTGCTTCTCCTGGCTTCTTCAGGGGTAGAAGCAGGTGCTGGCACCGGATGAACAGTTTATCCCCCTCTATCTGGGAATCTAGCCCACGCCGGAGCATCCGTTGACCTAACTATCTTCTCCCTTCACTTAGCAGGTGTGTCATCGATTCTAGGCGCCATTAATTTTATTACAACAATTATTAACATAAAACCCCCCGCAATTTCACAATACCAAACCCCTCTTTTCGTGTGGGCTGTCCTGATTACCGCCGTACTTCTCCTTTTATCCCTTCCTGTTCTTGCTGCCGGAATTACCATGCTTCTCACTGACCGGAATCTGAATACCACCTTCTTTGACCCCGCCGGGGGGGGAGACCCCATTCTTTACCAACACTTATTCTGATTCTTCGGCCATCCCGAAGTATACATTCTGATTCTCCCTGGATTTGGAATAATTTCCCATATCGTTGCATACTACTCCGGTAAGAAAGAACCCTTCGGTTACATAGGAATAGTCTGAGCAATGATGGCCATTGGCCTTCTAGGCTTCATTGTATGAGCACATCACATGTTTACAGTGGGTATAGATGTAGACACCCGAGCATACTTTACATCAGCTACTATAATTATTGCCATCCCAACCGGTGTTAAAGTGTTTAGTTGACTTGCCACCCTTCACGGCGGGGTCATTAAATGAGAAACACCTCTTCTATGAGCTCTTGGTTTCATCTTCTTATTTACGGTGGGAGGTCTAACTGGTATTGTCCTGGCTAACTCCTCTCTAGATATTGTCCTTCATGACACTTACTATGTAGTAGCCCACTTCCACTATGTCCTATCTATGGGAGCTGTATTCGCCATTGTTGCTGGTTTCGTACACTGATTCCCCCTTTTCTCAGGCTATACCCTCCACAACACTTGAACAAAAGTTCACTTTGTTGTAATGTTCGTAGGGGTAAACCTCACCTTCTTCCCACAACACTTCCTTGGACTGGCTGGGATGCCTCGACGATACTCTGACTACCCCGATGCCTACACCCTCTGAAATACTGTATCCTCTATTGGGTCCCTTATTTCTCTGGTGGCTGTAATTATATTCCTCTTTATTATTTGAGAAGCCTTCGCCGCCAAGCGTGAAGTCCTCTCAGTGGAATTAACCGCAACAAATGTAGAATGACTGCATGGCTGCCCTCCTCCTTACCACACCTTTGAAGAGCCTGCCTTTGTCCAAATTCAACAAGCCTAAACTTCACCCGGCCTACTCACGAGAAAGGGAGGAGTTGAACCCCCGTAAATTGGTTTCAAGCCAACCACATAACCGCTCTGTCACTTTCTTCATAGGACACTAGTAAAATTACCATTACACTGCCTTGTCAAGGCAGAATTGTGGGTTAGACCCCTGCGTGTCCTGATAAATAATGGCACATCCCTCTCAAATTGGATTTCAAGATGCAGCTTCACCTGTTATAGAAGAACTTCTTCATTTTCACGATCATGCCCTTATAATCGTTTTCCTAATTAGCACCCTCGTGCTTTACATTATTGTTGCTATGGTCACAACCAAACTAACGAATAAATTTATTCTCGACTCCCAAGAAATTGAAATTATTTGAACAGTCCTCCCCGCGATCATTCTTATTCTTATCGCCCTTCCCTCCCTTCGAATTCTTTATCTGATAGATGAAGTAAATGATCCCCATCTAACAATTAAAGCCGTGGGCCACCAATGATACTGAAGCTACGAATATACAGACTACGAAGATCTAGCTTTTGACTCGTATATGGTCCCAACACAAGACCTTACCCCCGGTCAATTCCGCCTTTTAGAAGCAGACCATCGAATAGTTATTCCCGTAGAATCCCCCGTCCGAGTTCTAGTTTCCGCCGAGGATGTCCTTCATTCTTGAGCAGTCCCCAGCCTCGGAATTAAAATAGATGCCGTTCCTGGACGCTTAAACCAGACAGCTTTCATCTCATCCCGCCCTGGTGTATTCTACGGCCAATGCTCAGAAATCTGCGGGGCAAACCATAGCTTCATGCCAATTGTAGTTGAGTCCGTTCCCCTTGGGCATTTTGAAGACTGATCATCTTTAATACTTGAAGACGCCTCGCTAAGAAGCTAAATAGGGCCTAGCGTTAGCCTTTTAAGCTAAAGATTGGTGCCTCCCAACCACCCCTAGCGACATGCCACAACTCGATCCCGCCCCTTGATTTGCCATCTTAATATTCTCTTGATTAGTATTTGCAATTGTTTTACCGCCTAAAGTGCTCGCCCACATCTTCCCAAATGGCCCCACCTCTCAAAGTACAATAAAACCTAAAACAGAATCCTGAACCTGACCATGATACTAAGCTTCTTTGATCAATTTATAAGTCCAACACTCTTTGGTATTCCACTAATTGCCCTAGCCCTTACTCTACCTTGAATTCTCATTCCCAAACCCGTCACCCGATGGTTAGCTAACCGCCTCCTTACACTTCAAGGTTGGTTCATTAATCGTTTTACCCAACAAATCTTCCAACCTATTAGCCTTGGCGGACATAAGTGGGCCTCACTCCTTACAGCTCTAATACTATTCCTTATTACATCAAATATACTAGGCCTCCTTCCTTACACATATACACCTACAACCCAACTCTCCCTTAATCTGGCATTCGCCGTCCCAATATGACTTGCTACCGTAATCATCGGCCTACGAAATAAACCCACCTATGCTCTAGGTCACCTTCTGCCAGAAGGAACCCCTACCCTTCTAATTCCCATCCTAATTGTCATCGAAACAATTAGCCTCTTCATTCGACCCGTAGCCCTTGGAGTTCGACTGACAGCCAACCTTACCGCGGGTCATCTCCTAATCCAACTGATTGCCACCGGCGCATTTGTTCTTCTTCCCTTAATACCTACCGTAGCAATTTTAACATCTATGCTTCTCTTTCTCCTCACACTCTTAGAAGTCGCTGTTGCTATGATTCAAGCGTACGTATTCGTACTTCTTCTAAGTCTTTATCTACAAGAAAACGTCTAATGGCCCATCAAGCACACGCATTCCACATAGTAGACCCCAGCCCATGACCTCTTACAGGCGCAGTAGGCGCCCTACTAATAACATCCGGCTTAGCAGTCTGAATACACTTTCACTCGACAACACTGTTAACACTTGGACTCCTCCTTCTCTTGCTCACAATGTATCAATGATGACGTGATATTGTACGAGAAGGAACTTTCCAAGGCCATCACACACCACCCGTTCAAAAGGGTCTCCGCTACGGGATGATTCTTTTCATTACCTCCGAAGTTTTCTTTTTCTTAGGCTTCTTCTGAGCATTTTACCACGCTAGTCTCGCTCCTACCCCTGAATTAGGAGGCTGCTGGCCTCCTACGGGCATCACCACCCTCGATCCCTTTGAAGTTCCTCTTTTAAATACAGCCGTCCTCCTCGCCTCAGGCGTAACAGTCACCTGAGCTCACCACAGCATTATGGAAGGCCAACGTAAACAAACCATTCAATCCCTCACCCTTACTATCCTTCTAGGCTTTTACTTTACATTTCTCCAAGCAATAGAATACTACGAAGCCCCTTTCACAATTGCGGACGGGGTTTATGGCTCGACCTTCTTTGTGGCCACAGGTTTTCATGGTTTACATGTAATTATTGGCTCTTCCTTCCTCGCCGTCTGTCTTCTTCGACAAGTCCAATACCACTTTACATCCGAACACCATTTTGGATTCGAAGCTGCCGCCTGATATTGACACTTTGTAGACGTCGTCTGACTATTCCTTTATATCTCAATTTATTGATGAGGATCATAACCTTCCTAGTATTAAGTTAGTACGAGTGACTTCCAATCACCTAGTCTTGGTTAAATTCCAAGGAAAGGTAATGAATCTGGTTACAACCATAATTACCATTGCTATCGTAATCTCGACTGTTCTAGCCATCGTCTCATTCTGGCTACCTCAGATAACCCCGGACTACGAAAAGCTCTCACCCTACGAATGCGGGTTTGATCCACTAGGCTCAGCCCGATTACCCTTTTCTCTCCGATTCTTTCTCGTCGCTATTCTTTTCCTCCTTTTTGACCTTGAAATTGCACTCTTACTACCCCTTCCCTGAGGAGACCAACTCCCATCCCCCCTTCTTACATTTACTTGAGCATCTGCCGTTCTAGCTCTCCTAACTCTTGGATTAATCTACGAGTGGCTCCAAGGCGGACTAGAATGGGCCGAATAGACAGTTAGTTTAAGGAAAACATTTGATTTCGGCTTAAAAGCTTATGGTTAAAGTCCATAACCGTCTAATGACCCCCGCACACTTCGCCTTCTCATCAGCTTTTTTTCTAGGCCTAGCAGGCCTAGCGTTTCACCGTACCCACCTCCTCTCCGCCCTTCTCTGCCTAGAAGGTATGATGTTGTCTCTATTTATTGCCCTCTCCCTCTGAACCCTTCAACTAGACTCAACCAACTTCTCAGCCTCCCCTATGATTCTCCTAGCCTTTTCAGCCTGTGAGGCCAGCGCAGGCCTTGCCCTACTGGTTGCAACCGCCCGGACCCATGGTACCGACCACCTCCAAAGCCTAAACTTACTACAATGCTAAAAATCCTCATTCCAACCATTATGCTCCTTCCCACAATTTGATTTGTTCCTCCTAAACAGTTATGATCATCAGCCCTTATCTATAGCTTAATAATTGCTTTTTCCAGCCTAATTTGACTTAAAACTCCAGTGGACACAGGATGGTCATTCCTTAACCTCTACATGGCAACAGACTCTCTATCCACCCCCCTTTTGGTTCTCACTTGCTGGCTTCTCCCACTGATGATTCTTGCAAGCCAAAACCATGCCTCTGCTGAACCAATTAACCGACAACGAGCATACATTATGCTTCTCACAACCCTCCAAATTTTCCTTATCTTAGCCTTCTCAGCAACCGAACTAATTATGTTCTATGTTATATTTGAAGCTACCCTAATCCCGACTCTAATCATTATTACTCGCTGAGGAAACCAAACCGAACGTCTAAACGCTGGAACTTACTTTCTCTTCTACACCTTAGCAGGCTCCCTCCCCCTCTTAGTTGCCCTTTTGCTTCTCCAAAATTCAGCCGGCACATTATCCCTTACAACACTTCACTATACCCCACTAAGCCACCTTACATCCTATGCACATAAATTATGATGAGCTGCATGTGTACTAGCATTCCTTGTGAAAATACCTCTCTACGGAGCTCATCTCTGGCTTCCTAAGGCTCATGTTGAGGCTCCTATTGCAGGCTCTATGATCCTAGCCGCCGTTCTTCTAAAATTAGGAGGTTATGGTATAATACGAGTGATAACTATGCTTGAACCCCTCACTAAGGAGCTTAGCTACCCCTTTATTGCCTTCGCACTATGAGGTATTATCATAACAGGATCCATCTGCCTCCGCCAGACCGATCTTAAGTCCATAATTGCTTACTCATCCGTCAGCCACATGGGTTTAGTCGCAGCCGGCATTCTAATTCAAACCCCATGAGGCTCAACCGGTGCCCTTATTCTTATAATTGCCCACGGTTTGACCTCCTCCGCTCTGTTTTGTTTAGCCAACACCAACTATGAACGAACCCACAGCCGGACAATACTTCTAGCCCGAGGCCTCCAAATAGTTCTCCCCTTAATAGCTGCTTGATGGTTTATTGCCAGTCTTGCCAACCTTGCTCTTCCACCACTACCTAATTTAATAGGGGAACTTATGATCATTTCCTCCCTTTTTGGCTGATCGCCCTGAACCCTCCTCCTTACTGGGATCGGAACTTTGATTACCGCAGGTTACTCCTTGTATATATTTTTAATAACACAGCGAGGCCCCCTACCACCCCATATCATCGCCCTAGATCCCAGCTACTCCCGAGAAAATCTTCTTATTTTCCTACACCTCCTCCCTCTCCTGCTCATAATATTCAAACCGGAGCTGATCTGAGGCTGAGCCGCCTGTAGATATAGTTTAAACAAAACGTTAGATTGTGATTCTAATAATAGAGGTTGAACCCCCCTTATCCACCGAGAGAGGCTCGACAGCAACGATGACTGCTAATCCTCGGTACCGTGGTTAGACCCCGCGGCTCACTCGCATGGCTCCTAAAGGATAATAGTTCATCCGTTGGTCTTAGGAACCAAAAACTCTTGGTGCAACTCCAAGTAGCAGCTATGCACCCTACCTCCCTGATGATATCGTCTTGCTTCACCCTTATTTTTATTACCCTTTTATACCCTGTGCTAACTACCCTTTCACCCCAACCAAAGTCTCCCACCTGAGCCCTCACTCACGTTAAGACGGCAGTTAAACTTGCCTTCTTCATTAGCCTTCTCCCCCTCTCCCTATTCCTCAATGAGGGCGCTGAAGCTATCACCACCACTTGAACTTGGATAAATACCATAACTTTTGATGTGAATATTAGCTTTAAATTTGATTTCTACTCCATTATCTTCACCCCCATTGCCCTTTACGTTACTTGATCTATTTTAGAATTCGCCTCATGATACATGCACGCAGACCCTTTTATGAATCGATTCTTCAAATACCTTCTAATCTTCTTAATCGCAATGATTATTCTTGTAACCGCTAACAATATATTTCAACTCTTTATTGGCTGAGAAGGCGTAGGAATTATATCTTTTCTCCTAATTGGCTGATGATATGGCCGAGCTGATGCCAACACCGCTGCCTTACAAGCAGTCCTCTATAACCGAGTCGGAGACATTGGCCTTATCCTTGCTATAGCATGAATCGCAATGAACTTAAACTCCTGAGAAATACAACAAATATTTTTTGCAGCACACGGCCTTGATTTAACACTACCCCTTATAGGCTTAATCTTAGCTGCAACCGGAAAATCCGCCCAATTTGGACTCCACCCATGACTGCCCTCCGCCATGGAGGGCCCTACACCGGTCTCCGCCCTACTACATTCAAGCACCATGGTTGTCGCAGGTATTTTCTTGTTAATCCGAATCAGCCCTCTTATAGAAAGTAACTCCACCGCCCTAACTACCTGCCTATGTCTAGGCGCCCTCACCACTGTCTTCACCGCAACCTGCGCCCTTACACAGAATGATATCAAAAAGATTGTTGCATTTTCCACATCAAGTCAGCTAGGACTTATAATGGTGACCATTGGCCTTAACCAACCGCAACTTGCCTTCCTCCATATCTGTACTCATGCATTTTTTAAAGCAATACTTTTCTTATGCTCAGGCTCAATCATCCACAGCCTCAATGATGAGCAAGATATCCGAAAGATAGGGGGGATACATCACCTTACCCCTTTCACCTCCTCCTGCCTCACTATTGGAAGCCTAGCCCTTACAGGTACTCCCTTCTTAGCCGGCTTCTTCTCCAAAGACGCCATTATTGAAGCCCTAACCACATCTTACCTGAACGCCTGAGCCCTAGCCCTCACCCTCCTTGCAACGTCCTTTACCGCTGTTTACAGTCTACGAGTGGTGTATTTCGTCTCCATGGGCTATCCCCGATTTAACTCCTTCTCCCCAATTAATGAAAATAACCCAGCGGTTATTAATCCTATTAAACGTCTAGCCTGGGGAAGCATTCTTGCCGGACTTCTCATTATATCCAATATCCTCCCCTCAAAAACCCCTATCATGACTATACCCCCCTACCTTAAACTGGCCGCCCTTGCTGTTACCATCTTTGGTCTTATTACCGCACTAGAACTTGCTTCTCTAACTAGCAAACAATTCAAGCCCACACCTAACCTGACCCTTCACCATTTCTCCAATATACTTGGTTTCTTCCCACCTATTATTCACCGACTAACCCCTAAGAACAGCCTTATCCTTGGCCAAACTATCGCCAGCCAGATGGTTGACCAGACCTGAATAGAAAAAGTGGGCCCTAAAGCAATTTCCTCTATAAACACCCCCTTAATTACTACTACAAACAATATCCAGCAGGGCATGATCAAAACTTATCTTTCCCTATTCTTCTTTACTATGGCCCTGGCCATACTTATCCTGCTGTACTAAACAGCCCGAACAGCCCCCCGACTTAGTCCTCGAGTTAACTCCAACACAACAAACAATGTAAGCAATAATACTCACACTCCTATGATTAATAGTCCTCCCCCTATTGAGTAAATAAGCCCTACACCCCCTACATCCCCCCGGAACACAGAAAACTCATTAAATTCATCCGCAGAAACCCAGGAACCATCATATCACCCTCCTCAAAAAATGCCCGCAGAAAGAACCACCCCTACTACATAAACTAATATACCCCCCAGCACGGGCCAACTACCCCAGCTCTCAGGATAAGGCTCCGCTGCCAGAGCAGCGGAGTACGCAAATACAACGAGCATGCCCCCTAGATAAATCAAAAATAAAACAAGGGATAAGAATGAACCCCCATGCCCTACTAGTACCCCACAACCCATCCCTGCAACAATAACTAGACCTAAAGCAGCGAAATACGGAGACGGGTTGGAAGCTACCGCAGCTAGGCCTAGCACTAGACCAAGTAAAAATAAATATATAACATAAGACATAGTTCCCACCAGGAATTTTAACCAGGACTAATGGCTTGAAAAACCACCGTTGTGTTCAACTACAGGAACCCTAATGGCCAACCTTCGGAAGACCCATCCCCTCCTAAAAATCGCCAACGACGCGTTAGTCGACCTACCAGCCCCCGCCAACATTTCAGTTTGATGAAATTTCGGTTCACTTCTGGGACTCTGCCTAATTGCCCAGCTTCTAACCGGGCTATTTCTTGCTATACATTATACCTCAGACATTGCCACAGCCTTCTCATCCGTAGCACATATTTGCCGGGATGTAAACTACGGCTGATTAATCCGAAACATGCATGCAAACGGCGCATCTTTCTTCTTTATTTGTATTTATCTCCACATCGGTCGAGGCCTTTATTATGGGTCCTACCTTTATAAGGAAACCTGAAACGTAGGGGTGATCCTTCTCCTTCTAGTGATGATGACCGCTTTCGTGGGCTATGTCCTCCCCTGAGGACAAATGTCCTTCTGAGGCGCCACCGTCATTACCAACCTACTTTCTGCCGTCCCCTACGTGGGTAACGCCTTAGTCCAATGAATCTGAGGGGGTTTCTCCGTAGACAACGCCACCCTAACCCGATTCTTCGCCTTCCACTTCCTTTTCCCATTTGTTATTGCTGCCGCCACAATAGTTCACCTTGTTTTCCTCCACCAAACTGGCTCCAACAACCCCACAGGCCTAAACTCGGACGCCGACAAAATTTCTTTCCACCCCTATTTCTCCTATAAAGATCTCCTAGGTTTCGCAGCCCTTTTAATTGCCCTTGTCTCTATTGCCCTATTTTCCCCTAACCTTCTAGGAGACCCAGACAACTTCACGCCAGCTAACCCCCTTGTTACCCCTCCACATATCAAGCCTGAGTGATATTTCCTCTTTGCTTATGCTATCCTTCGATCAATTCCAAATAAACTTGGAGGAGTTCTAGCCTTGCTATCCTCAATTCTCGTACTTATGGTAGTCCCCATTCTTCACACCTCCAAACAACGAAGTCTGACTTTCCGCCCTCTTACCCAATTCCTCTTCTGACTTTTAGTAGCAGATGTAATTATCCTAACATGAATTGGAGGAATGCCTGTCGAACACCCCTTTGTTATTATTGGTCAAGTTGCATCCTTCATTTACTTCTTCCTATTCCTCGTCCTCACTCCTGCCGTTAGCTGAATAGAAAATAAAGTTCTTGAATGACGATGCATTAGTAGCTCAGCGCTATAGAGCGTCGGTCTTGTAAACCGAATGCCGAGGGTTAAAGTCCCTCCTACTGCTCAGAAAAAGGAGATTTTAACTCCTACCCCTAACTCCCAAAGCTAGGATTCTAAGTTAAACTATTCTCTGCCGGCCTCTGCCGCGCAGATGCATAAAAAATGCCCATAATACATATATGTATTATCCCCATATAATGGTACATAACTGTATACATAACTGATATATCATACATTCATATACATAGTACATACTATGTATTATCACCATTAAACTATTTTAACCATTTCAATTTATGTGTGTAAAGCAACATAATATGTAATTTCTTCTCAACTAATCCGTGAATGAACCTCAAATAACTATCAATGCTAACTTTGACACAAGTTATTAATCCAACGTCCTTAGGACATTAATACTTATTATGTAGTAAGAGACCACCATCAGTTGATACTTAATGCAAATTACTAATGATGGTCACGGACAACTATCGTGGGGGTAGCACAACTGAACTATTCCTGGCATTTGGTTCCTATTTCAGGAACATAAATAGATATTTCCCCATACTTTCCTTGACGCTTGCATAAGTTAATGGTGGAACTCATAAAAATCGTTACCCACCATGCCGAGCGTTCACTCTAATGGGCAAGGGGTTTCTTTTTTTGTTTTCCTTTCATTTGGCATTTCACAGTGTAAGCTCCAAAAATGATAAAAGGTAGTACATTTCCTTGCTAGCAAGAATAAATGTGTAATTATTCAGGTCATATACAGAAGGGTTACATAACTGATATCATGGGCATAATGCTTGCATTTTTCCCCTAATATGTCATTACATATTATTTCATTTAATCTTTTTTCGCGTTAAACCCCCCTACCCCCCAACACTCTCAAGATCTCTGTCATTCCTGCAAACCCCCCGGAAACAGGAAAAAGACCCTACTGATGTTGTTTGCCTCCATTTACATTATGTATGTAGTACTCGCATTTATTTCCCCTAATATGTCATTACATATTATTTCATTTAATCTTTTTTCGCGTTAAACCCCCCTACCCCCCAACACTCTCAAGATCTCTGTCATTCCTGCAAACCCCCCGGAAACAGGAAAAAGACCCTACTGATGTTGTTTGCCTCCATAATGCGTCTATTTACACTATTGCAATATTGTAAAT